CGGTGCTTTTAAAAAATGCACTTTATTGATGGATTCAAAATACCCGTTCTTTGATCTTGATAGTATCTATGGATCCTTTCTGAGTTAGACGAAAAGGAAAATTACGCAACTTACCGGAATCTCTATATTTCTGTAGATTCGACAAATACTTTCTATACTCTTACTCTATTTATATTATAATTTATATTATATTTAATATTTATATTTCGTTTTTTATTTTAGTATTTCAAAAAAAAGGAAAGTTCATTATAGATCTAAAAAATTAATTTAATTACTAAATTTAATTACTAAAATAATAAAACGAACCTGCCCCCCTTTTTTTGTCCACTACTCTATTGTAATTGTACGTAATAAAAAAAAGTTCTGATACATCTGGAAAACCAACACCAAAACTAGGCATTTTTGACGAACAGAATCAAAAATCATTACTCTTTCGACCCAAGAAAAGGAATTTTCTCTACCCTTTTCTTGGGTCGAAAGAGTAGGAAGACAAATAATCCCTCCTACACTTTTTTGTTTCCCGCATTTCTAGTTCGTTCTATTTATTATACGAATATCTATCCCAATTGGATTCTAGTTGAAATTGAATCAAATGCCTCCCATTGAAATCTAGCAAAAATCACATAGTCGTACTAATTTGGCTAAAAAAAAACAAGAACAAATCATAATATAATAATAAAAATATAAAGTAAATAAAAGGTTTTTCAGAATTTCATTTGTTTTTTTTTGATCCTACATAATCGACAACAAGAATTGGGCTTTTTTACGAACTTGATGTTGATAAATTCGCGAGTCTAGAAACTAGAAATTCATTTCGGCCAATTGAACTTTCTCAAACTGTTTCTTTTTAAGAACCAAAAAGATTTGTGCCAAAACAACAGATCCCAAAAAGACCAAAAGACCTTGGACACGTAATGGATCTTGAAGTACTATTTCGGTATCTCCCTGACCAAATCCACCAACATTTGGATTACTGGTTAATGGTTGATCTAATTTGATGGATTCACCCTCGGAAACAAGAAGTTCCGGTCCTGGAGGGATAATATCAACCACTTGACGTCCATCCGACGGATCTGTGATGGATATTTCATATCCTCCCTTTTCTTTTCGTATGATTTTACTTATTATACCCGCTCCCGTCGCATTATAAACTGTATTGTTACTCTTGCTTCCGTCGGGATAAATCTGACCCCTCCCCCTATTCCCTCCTACGTATATAGGATATTTTAAGAAGTGAACATCTTTCTTAGTAGCGGGGTCGGGAGAAAGAATAGGAAACGTGATTTCACTATATTTCTGACCGGGGACAGGCCCTATCACAAGAATATTTTTTTTAGCAGGGCGATAGTTCACAAAAGACAAATTTCCTATCTTTTCTTTCATCTCTGGAGAAATACGGTCGGAAGGAGCTAACTCAAAACCCTCCGGTAAAATAAGAACAGCCCCCACATTCAAACCGCCCTTCTTACCATTAGCAAGAACTTGTTTCACTTGCTTATCATAAGGAATTCGAACAACTGCTTCAAATACAGTATCCGGAAGTACCGTTTGTGGAACCTCAATATCCACAGGCTTGTTAGCTAAATGGCAATTGGCACATACAATACGCCCGGTCGCCTCTCGTGGATTTTCATAACCCTGCTGTGCAAAAATGGGATATGCACTTGCAATCGATGTATGGGTGATGATACATATCATCAGTGATACAGAAATAGATTGATAAATCTGTTCCTTTATCCAAGCAAAAGTATTTCGAGTTTGCATAGTCTAATCATTGATCCGAAAATTTCTACAATAAATTGGGATAGGTCGTTAGTACAAGTCCCTATCCACGATCCTGCTATTTACTAGAATTTGACTGAAATACTCTGGAATGCAAAATCCACCGGCTAGAAAGTTTTTGGATTAGATTACTATTATGTTGGATCATTTTTCAATCATTCATTCATTGAATGATAAATAACTACCAGTGACGGAGATACACGATTTAAATAACGGAAAATCCAATATTTAAAAAAAGTATCCAGAATAACTGGAAAGGTGGAAACAAGACCAGATAGAATTTGTTCATTATGAACAAATCCAAAATCTTTGTAGACAGAACCAATTATTAGCTCCCACCCATGGGGTGAATGAAATCCGATACATAAATCCGTTATTAAAAGAATCAAAAAAGCTTTTATTGTATCACTTAAGTTATATAGGAATTCCTGAGTCCAAGAGTTAAGAATAACAAGTTCTTCATTACCTAAAATAGAATAGACGCTTAGGATAACAAAACAGATTATATTTGTTGATAAGTGCAAAATCGTATGGATACGATCTTCGTTGTGTATCGTGATTAATTGGATCGTTTCTTTTTGGATTCCTATAGAAAACTTTTGTAGATGTGTCTCCGAGTATTCCTTGAAAATTTCGTCTAAGAGGAGGATTTCCTCTAATTCTATGAACTTTTCTAGAAGATTATTTTTTTGAATATCATTCCCCAAAATTTCCGATTGACCAGTATTCGCCCAATCAGTAATCCAAGATTCCATACTTTTCGTAAATGAGAGAGAAATCCCCCAAGGCAAAAAGACTAGAGATGCAAGATACAAAAGGGGGGTGGGTGCTTTCTTTTTTGCCATTTTTCATCTGTGAATTGTTAATTAACCCCGTTAACTCTCTGTGATCTAATAGTTTTTTCACGTGTGAGTTCTAGACAAGGTATCAAATCTATTTTTTTGTTATTTTGTTTCAATATCTAGAGAGAATACAGAAATACACTAAGACTTCGCTTCGAATTCAAATGAAGAAATAAGAAAAAAAGTTTTGTTTTATAGTTGTTTCAGAAAATATAAGCCGGCTTGACTCGACGGTGAAACTTCCGAAAAGTTATATTATAGAAAAAAGATTCTTGTATTTTTCCCTCCTGCTGAGAAAACATTCGTTCTTCAGCCCAATTCCCTTTTTTCTCAAAAAACTTCAATTGGTACGCGCAAGAAATAGGCCAATTCTGCAGCTTTTTGTTCGATTTCTCGCGGAGTCAAATTCTCATCAGTCCGAGTCAACGGAATAGTCCCTCGGCCTCTAATATCTATATAAAGGATACGTCGAGCATAAATACCCTCTTTGACTTCTATTCTAATAGATTGAATATCCTTTGTAAGGAGTCGAAGGAATATGCGACGGTTTTTTCCGGGGAATCCCCAACGAAAAATACACACCGTTCCTTCCTTTCTATCGAATCGATCATAACCACTACCTACATTCCAGGAAATTGTACACCACAAATAGGAACTAATAAAGAAACCCGCAATCCCGTAGAAAGACATCACGATCCCTTGTGGAAAAAAAATGATTTGCTGAGACGGAAAAAAAGATATCAAATTTTTACCAAGATAACTAGAAGTTCCAACCACCAAGAATCCTAATGAACCTAAAAAAACGACAAGGGCCCAGCAAAAATTACTTAGTTTTCGAGATCCCGTTATAACTTCTATCCATACATGTTCTGATCGCCAACTCATACTTGATCTGATTTCATTTTATTGGAATTGGGAGAATACCCAAAATTATTTTGACTTTCCTTTTGTGTTTCGGAAGGAACTCTCACCAACCAGTCCTAGTTTGATAGGAACTAGGACTAGTTTGAGATGAACCATTTATAAGTAGTAAGGAGTAATTCATCAAATTGGTTCGATCTAAAATAATAATAACATACCCTCCATACATATGATCCAAATATACATAGTGATATACACCTAGATCCACTAACTTTCCACATTTTAGTCATCAAATCATCCTGATCTATTTGAAACTAGTTAGAATTCATTTACCTATAGATCATTTTCTGCAGACATCATAAGGACTTTTTCGGCGTAAAAAATAGTTTAGACCCCATTTCCCGAAAAAATATCGGTGTTATGCTACAAATCTTAGTTTCAAAAAAACGGACGAGCCCCGGGCTCTAAACAATCTTGTTTTTTTGAACATGAAGAAATAAAGAAGCCATTGCAAGTGCTGGAAATACTAGGCCTACTAAAGGCACAAAAATAGAGGGAAAATGGAAAGTTGTCATAAAATGGGGTACCTCGACTGACTATTTGCACCTGTTATTTTTTTTTTTGAATATTTTAGATTTCTAATAATTCGAATTAAATTCTTATTATTAGAAATTTGTAGTTAAGTTAGTAGTAGTAATTCTCAATTACTGCAATAATACTAATTGAATAATGAATTTTCAAATTCTTAGTCTTAGTAGAGATATAAGTATTTAAAGCGGATCTATAGAATAAGTCCATTTAGTTAGTTCTAAATTTCTTAGACTTATTCGTCTTTCTATATGAAAGGTATGTAATTTCTTATTTTTCTTCATTTCTTTGTGTTTTGTTCTTGTCTTATCTTATAATTATAATATTATAATTATTTCATAAAGAAAGAGTTTCTTAGAAATTATCGAAAGATGGAAATTGATACTTTGATTACACTATCTTTTATTATTTTCTATGATTTTATGATATGACTCATTTATTCATTTACATATTCGAATTCAATTTGGGAGATGGAGAAAGATAAAAAACGTCTATCTTTTCGATATTTGAATCGGATTATCTACGTAAGACAAAATACGTTTTATTTACGAAATTTCACAAAAGGGAGCAACTCACCCGGATAAAGGGATGAGTTGCTAGTGACTTCTTAACTTAATTAGTAATCGGTAAGCTGGGTCAAAAAAAGAGTTATCCGCAATTTTTCTTTCTCCGATTAGATCTTAGGTCGCCAAAGAAAATAAAATTCTTCTTTACTTTGATTCTGACAAGCTAACTACTTGTTTCCGACAAATCAAATAGTTAACTTGACTAGTTGAACTTAGCGTACTCTACTTGATTGAATTTGACTTCACAGGAACGAAGCCGTGGAACTGCAAGAAATCAGTAACAACACTTTTTAAAAGATTACGCGGTACGATTAGGTCGACTAAGCCCTTCTCGAATAAATTTTCAGTCTCCTGTGAACCTTCTGGTACTTCCACCTTCAATAGTTCTTCAATTACTCTTTTACCTGCAAATGCAATGTAGGCGTTAGGTTCGGCAATAATGAGATCTCCCAACATAGCAAAACTAGCCGTTACCCCGCCGGTAGTAGGAGATGTAAGAATTGTTACATAAACTAACTTTTCCTTTGCTTGATATTTGTAAGCATATAAGGCAGACGATATTTTAGCCATTTGCATCAAGCTTGAACTCCCTTCTTGCATGCGCGCCCCCCCCGAAGCACACACTATAATAAGAGGTAGACATTGGTTGGTAGCGTACTCAATTAAACGGGTAATTTTCTCCCCAACTACGGACCCCATACTACCTGCGATAAACTGACAATCCATAACCCCGATTGCTACGGGAATACCATTTAGTTGACCTATGCCTGTTTGAACAGCCTCCGTTAATCCCGTCTTTGTTTGATAAGAATCAATATAATCTTCATAAGGCTCCAATTCATCGGAATCCAATTCAACAGCCTCGGAATCCAATTCAACAGCCTCGGAATCCAATTCAACAGCCTCGGAATCCAATTCATCCGAGTCCAATTCAACAACCGCGGAAGTCAATTCCGAAGAATCCAATTCATCCGAATTCAATTCAACAATCTCGGAATCCAATTCATCCGAATCCAATTCATCCAAATGCTTACGAACCCAATTATCTTCATCCGAATCCAATTCACCCCAATCTACTTCAACACCCTCCAAATCCAAACCCTCCAAATCCAAACCCTCCAAATCCAATTGACTAACCTCCCCCGTCTTTATAGCCTCCATTAACCCCTCCGTTAATCTCTCTGTTAATCCCGTCTTTATTTTCGAAAGAATTTTTAAAATTATCTCCCTTTGCTCAATAGGATCTTTCTTTTTAGTCTCTGTTAATAATAACTCGTTTATTTTATCGTGAATTCTTTCCATCTCCAGATCCAATTCAACAGCCCCGGAATCCAATTCATCTTCAACAGCCCCGGAATCCAATTCATCCGAATCCAATTCAACAGCCCCGGAATCCAATTCATCGGAATCCAATTCATCCGAATCCAATTCATCCGAATCCAATTCAACAGCCCCGGAATCCAATTCATCCGAATCAAATGTTAATAACCATAACCTGTTTATTTGATCAATTTGTTTTTGAATTCTCTTTTTTTGCTCATTTCTTTGCTCAATAGGATCTTTAGGATCAATAGGATTTTGAATAAAGAGAAACTTCGTTAATATTAACGTCTCTAGTTTATTTATTATTTGATCAATTTGATCTTGAATTCTTTGCTCCTCATAGGAATACAGAGACACCAGGTCTTCGTCCATAGGATCCCAGGTGCCGTGATCAATCGAAAGTTCGATTCTTTCGGAACTACTCATTTTCAAATGATGGTCACAGTATTCGCAAATATATATTTTTGATTTCAAAAATTCTTTATAATTTAATTTTTCGCAATTTTCGCATTGAACCCATAAATGCTTGGTTTTTTTTCTTGTATCGAGATCGTTAGATCTCGTGAAATCACCACCCTCCACGAGGGTTCTTGTAACGGACCCCTCACCTTCACTACTTTCATCACTCGCGAAACCACTACTCTCCGCGAGGGTTCCTATAACGGACCCCTCACCTTCACTACTTTCACCACTCGCGAAACCACTACTCTCCGCGGGGGTTCCTGTAGTGGACCCCTCGCCTTTACTACTTTCATCACTCGTGAAATCACCATTTTCCGCGGGGGTTGCTGTAGCGGACTCCTCACTTTCACTACTTTCATCAAAAGCGCACTCTGGGATAATGTTTCTATCCCTACCTTTTTTAGTAGAATCTTCCTGTTCGCTAGTATTTTTCGTTTCACTAGGACCAAGATTGTTCCTCGATTGAGTTATCCCATAACCGCCTTTTAATTCCTTCTTAATAAAATCAAGAAAAACCATAGAGTTTTTTTGAACCCTACTTTTATTACTTTTATTTTTCATAAATTTTTGTCTCCTAAAAATTAAAAAAATGGTTAATGATATGATAATATGATATAAGATAAGAGAAATAAAGTTTTTGATCGGATACGATATGATTATCGTATACAAACGGACCTTTTGTCAACCAAGAGAATTTCGGTTGGATGGTCAAAGAATCCTAAAAAAAAGATACAAGATAAGAATGAATAGTCATTGGTAGTACTAGGAGAAACTCCCCTTCAGTCGAAACAGAATGATAAATAGTTTTTTCCTATATCTTCGTATCGAAGAAGAAAAATTGACTAATACAAGAATACATGAAACTATGTAGTAAAAGGATAGACCAATCCAATCCAAAGGATCCATAGGTTTCATTGTGGATCCAAGACAACCGTAGATCAATTTGAGTCTTAGATTTTTTAGTTAAGATCTCCGTGTGCTTGGGAGTCCCTGATGGTTAACTAAACCAAGATTTTACCATGACTGCGGTAATCGGCCCACCCCCTTAGACTAATTTATAGTAGTCTAAGGGGGTG